CATATTGTTGTGCGTAGAAGAGATTGTGGCACCATCCGAGGTATTTCTGTGAATCCCCAAAATGGGACGATACCAGAAAGAATTTTTATTCAAACATTAATTGGTCGTGTATTAGCAGACGATATATATATGGGCCCGCGGTGCATTGCCGCTAGAAATCAGGATATTGGGATTGGACTTATCAATCAGTTGATAACCTTTCGAGTCCAACCAATATCTATTCGAACTCCCTTTACCTGTAGAAGTACATCTTGGATCTGTCGATTATGCTATGGCCGAAGTCCTACTCACGGTGACCTGGTCGAATTGGGAGAAGCTGTAGGTATTATTGCGGGACAATCCATTGGAGAACCCGGTACTCAACTAACATTAAGAACTTTTCATACAGGCGGAGTATTCACGGGGGGTACTGCAGAACATGTACGAGCCTCTTCTAATGGAAAAATAAGATTCAATGAGGATTTGGTTCATCCCACACGTACACGTCACGGCCATCCTGCCTTTCTATGTTATATAGACTTGGCTGTCACTATTGAGAGTGAAGATATTATACATAATGTGAATATTCCACCAAAAAGTTTTCTTTTAGTTCAAAATGATCAATATGTAGAATCAGAACAAGTGATTGCTGAAATTCGCGCGGGAGCATCCACTTTGAATTTTAAAGAAAAGGTTCGAAAACATATTTATTCTGACTCAGAGGGAGAAATGCACTGGAGTACCGACGTGGACCATGCACCTGAATTTACATACGGTAATGTTCATCTCTTACCAAAAACAAGTCATTTATGGATATTAGCAGGAAGGCCGCACAAACCCGCCGTGGCCCCGCGTTCGCTCCACAAGGATCAAGATCAAACGAACGCCCATTTTCTTTCTGTCGAACAAAGGTATATTTCGAACTCTTCAGTTAGCAATGCTCACACGAGACACCCATTTTTTAGTTCGGATCTTTCTAATAACAAAGGGGATAGGATTCGTGATTATTCGGAACTTAATCGAATCGTAAGAACTGGGCATTCTAATCTCATATATCCTGCCAAAAATTCCGATTTCTTGGCAAAGAGGCGAAGAAAGAGATTCATCATTCCATTTCAACCAATTCAAGAACGAGAGAAAGAATTCATGCCCCCTTCAGGTATCTCGATTGAAATCCCCATAAATGGTAGTTTCCGTAGAAATAGTATTCTTGCCTATTTTGATGATCCTAGATACCGAAGAGAGAGTTCGGGAATTACAAAATATGGGACTATAGAGGCGCATTCAATCATAAAAAAAGAGGGTTTGATTGAATATCGAGGAGTCAAAGAACTTAGAGCAAAATACCAAATGCAAGTAGATCGGTTTTTTTTCATTCCTGAGGAAGTACATATCTTACCACGAGCTTCTTCCATAATGGTACAGAACAATAGTATCATTGGAGTAGATACACAAATCACTTTAAATACAAGAAGCCGGGTAGGCGGGTTGGTCCGAGTAGAGAAGAAAAAAAAAAAGATTGAACTAAAAATCTTTTCGGGAAATATCCATTTTCCCGGAAAAACAGATAAAATATCGCGACACAGGGGCATTTTGATACCGCCGGAAAGGGGACAAACAAATTCCAAGGAATCGGAAAAATGTAAAAATTGGATCTATGTCCAACGAATCACACCTACTAAGAAAAAGTCTTTTGTTTTGGTTCGACCCGTAGTCACATATGAAATAACGGACGGTATAAGTTTATCAACACTTTTTCCTCAGGATCTGTTGCAGGAAAGGGATCAGGTGCAACTTCGAGTTGTCAATTATATCCTTTATGGAAATGGCAAGCCTATTCAGGGAATTTCTGACACAAGTATTCAATTAGTTCGGACTTGTTTAGTATTGAATTGGGACCAAGAAAAAAAAAGTTCTTCTGTAGAAGAGGCGCGCGCCTCTTTTGTTGAAGTAAAGACAAATGGTATGATTCGAAATTTCCTAAGAATCGATTTAGTGAAATCCACTATTTCGTATGCCGGAAAAAGGAATGATCCATCAGGTTCAGGATTGCTTTCTGATAATGGATTAGATCGTATGAATCCATTTTTTTCCAGTTACTCAAAAGCAAGGCTTCAACAATCATTTAGCCAAAACCATGAAACTGTTCGTACGTTGTTGAATAGAACGAAGGAATGCCAATCCTTTCTCATTTTGTCATCAGCCAATTGCTTTCGAATGGGTCCATTCAAGGGTCTAAAATCTTACAAAGAATCCGAGCCCATAAGAAAAATTAGGAATTCGCCGGGCCCTTTTGGAACAGCCCTTCAAATTGCTAATTTTGATTCATTTTACCGTTTAATAACTAAGAATCAGATCTTGATAACTAACTATTTGCAACTTGACAATTTAAAACAAACTTTTCGAGTAATGAAATATTATTTAATCGATGAAAATAGGAATATTTATAATCCCGATCCAGTAAGTAGCATTATTTTGAATCCGTTCAAATTGAATTGGTATTGGCTTCATCAAAATTCTTGTGAAGAGACCCCCACAAAAATAAGTCTTGGACAATTTCTTTGTGAAAATGTCTGTATAGCCAAAAATGGACCACACTTAAAGGCGGGTCAAGTTCTAATTGTTCAAGTTGACTCTGTAGTAATAAGAGCAGCAAAGCCCTATTTGGCCACCCCAGGAGCAACAGTTCATGGCCATTATGGGGAAATCATTTATGAAGGAGATACAGTAGTTACATTTATATATGAAAAATCGAGGTCGGGTGATATAACGCAAGGCCTTCCAAAGGTGGAACAAGTCTTAGAAGTTCGTTCGCTTGAGTCAATATCGATGAATCTGGAAAGGAGGATTGGTACTTGGAATGAGCGTATAACAGGACTTCTTGGATTTCCGTGGGGATTCCTGATTGGCGCTGAGCTAACTATAGCGCAAAGTCGTATCTCTTTGGTTAATAAGATCCAAAAGGTTTATCGATCCCAAGGGGTACAGATCCATAATAGGCATATAGAAATTATTGTACGTCAAATAACATCAAAAGTCTTGGTTTCAGAAGATGGAATGTCTAATGTTTTTTTACCGGGCGAGCTGGTTGGATTGTTGCGAGCGGAACGGACCGGGCGTGCTTTGGAAGAGGCGATCTCTTACCGAGCCGTCTTGTTGGGAATAACGAGAGCTTCTTTGAATACTCAAAGTTTTATATCCGAAGCGAGTTTTCAAGAAACTGCTCGGGTTTTAGCAAAAGCGGCTCTCCGGGGCCGTATCGATTGGTTGAAAGGCCTAAAAGAAAACGTGGTTTTGGGGGGAATGATACCTGTTGGGACCGGATTCAAAGGATTAGTACACCGTTCAAGGCAACATAAGAACATTCCTTTGAACAACAAAAAGAAGAATCGATTCGAGGATGAAATGAACGATATTTTGTTTTACCACAGAGAATTATTTAATTCTTGTGTTTAAACAAAATTTCAATGATACACCAAAACTCTAGTTTAGCTAATTTAAGAACGGCTTCCTCCGATTTATCTGTTCTGCATTTCCTATGGGTATTTTCTTTTTTTTTTCTTAAATAAAGAATAGAAAGGAATTAATGGTTTGAATTGTGTATCAATATCAATGGCCAATTCGCCGCCGAAGAGAAGGTTCCGTCGGAACAATTATTTATTTCGGGATACCTCATCTCTTAAAAAAAAAGAGAAAGTGTGAGTAGAAATGACAAGAAGATATTGGAACATCAATTTGGAAGAGATGATGGAAGCGGGAGTTCATTTTGGCCATGGTACTAGGAAATGGAATCCTAGAATGTCACCCTATATCTCTGCAAAGCGTAAAGGTATTCATATTACAAATCTTACTAGAACTGCTCGTTTTTTATCAGAAGCTTGTGATTTACTTTTTGATTCAGCAAGTAAAGGAAAACAATTTTTAATTGTTGGTACAAAAAATAAAGCAGCCGATTTAGTCGCATGGGCTGCAATAAGGGCTCGGTGTCATTATGTTAATAAAAAATGGCTTGGGGGTATGTTAACGAATTGGTCCACCACAGAAACGAGACTTCATAAGTTCAGAGACTTGAGAATGGAACAAAAGGCGGGAAGACTGGCCAGTCTTCCGAAGAGAGATGCAGCCATGTTGAAGAGACAATTATCTCATTTGCAAACATATCTGGGTGGGATTAAATATATGACAGGGTTACCGGATATTGTAATCATCGTTGATCAGCAAGAAGAATATACAGCCCTTCGAGAATGTATTACTTTGGGAATTCCAACGATTTGTTTAATCGATACAAATTGTGACCCCGATCTTGCAGATATTTCGATTCCGGCGAACGATGACGCTATAGCTTCAATCCGCTTAATTCTCACCAAATTAGTAGTCGCAATTTGTGAAGGTCGTTCTAGCTATATCAGAAATCCTTGATTCATAATAAAAGCATGACTTTAGTGAACTCTCTAATTGAATTCGAATTAAATAGAGTAGATTCGATTAGGATTCCTGAATATCAAAAAGGATATAAAAATAACTGGGGATATGGTGTGATTAGTTGGTATTATATACGATTGAAGTAGACAAGTCGAGAAAGCAATGATTGAATCAAAATAATATTTTTTTAAGGTTATATTTTTGTCAGAGGACAATATGAATGTTCTATCATGTTCAATCAATACACTAAAGGGATTCTATGATATATCCGGTGTAGAAGTCGGCCAACATTTCTATTGGCAAATAGGTGGTTTCCAAGTCCACGGCCAAGTACTTATTACTTCTTGGGTTGTAATTGCTATCTTATTAAGCTCAGCCGCCATAGCTGTTCAGAATCCACAAACCATTCCGACTGGCGGTCAGAATTTCTTTGAATATGTCCTTGAATTCATTCGAGACGTGAGCAAAACTCAGATTGGAGAAGAATATCGTCCTTGGGTTCCCTTTATTGGAACTATGTTTCTATTTATTTTTGTTTCTAATTGGTCAGGGGCTCTTTTACCTTGGAAAATAATACAGTTACCTCATGGGGAGTTAGCCGCACCTACGAATGATATAAATACGACCGTAGCTTTAGCTTTACTCACGTCAGTAGCCTATTTCTATGCAGGTCTTGCAAAAAAAGGGTTGGGTTATTTTAGTAAATACATTCAACCAACTCCAATTCTTTTACCCATTAACATCTTAGAAGATTTCACAAAACCCCTATCCCTTAGTTTTCGACTTTTCGGAAATATATTAGCCGATGAATTAGTCGTTGTTGTTCTTGTTTCTTTAGTACCTTTAGTAGTTCCTATACCTGTCATGTTTCTTGGATTATTTACAAGTGGTATTCAGGCTCTTATTTTTGCAACGTTAGCCGCAGCTTATATAGGCGAGTCCATGGAGGGTCATCATTAATTCAGTTTCGAAAGAGTCTTTTTTCTTAGAAAAAGTCAATATATGTTTCAAGAGAATTTACTTAGGGAACATACAAGTATGTTGTTTTAGTAATAGAAAGTAATAAATAGCAAGGGGGCGGGGAGTGGTTAGTATAGAAAGGCCGAACTAGGTATCTGGAATCGAATGACTAAAAGATTCTAGAATCCAATCCAATAAAATTTAAGGCAGAATAATGGGTTTACGTTATGGAAGAAAGACATGTATATTGGATATTAGATATTGACTAGTTATATATGAACTAATATTAAGCCCTACTTTAATTATTATTATTAATTAATATTAATTTAATAGAGAAGTCTTTTTTTTATGTTTTTTGTTTATTTTCTTTATGAGAATGAATAAAAAAAAAAAAAGGGGTCGAAGAATTCAAAGAATGGTTAGAAAGAAGGAAGTGATAAACTCAAGTTGTATAGATTCAGGAAAAACTCAACAAATAGGAACTAAAACGGATAAAGCCTTTCTGATCATTTGATGGAATATTATTCAATTCGGAGTTCTTACTGACTTCGACTGGCTGAATCTTAGTTGATGGAATAATTAAGTCATAATTTATTCGTTGATTGTATCATTAACCATTTCTTTTTTTTGTGCGAGGAACTTATCATGAATCCAATTATTTCTGCCGCTTCCGTTATTGCTGCTGGATTGGCTGTAGGGCTTGCTTCTATTGGACCGGGAGTTGGTCAAGGCACTGCTGCAGGCCAAGCTGTAGAAGGTATTGCTAGACAGCCCGAAGCAGAGGGTAAAATACGAGGTACTTTATTGCTTAGTTTGGCTTTTATGGAAGCTTTAACAATTTATGGGTTGGTTGTAGCATTAGCTCTTTTATTTGCGAATCCTTTCGTTTAATCCTAATACGAAAAAATACATACGTATTTTTTCTTTGGACTTGACGCTTGTCTGCTTGCCTTTTCGCATTATACCAAGATTACGCTCCTACAATTACTTATTCGGTGAGAAAAACGGGGGGGGGAGGGCTGATTTGAGGATGAGGAATTAGTGTTACCGACTCGCTTTCTTCCTTCCCCTTCTTAGTCCAACGAAAGCTCTTTAGGAAATAGACGAGGTATTTCGCAATTTACACGAAAACCCCGTACCTAATTCTATTCGAATAAGTCTTATTCTTATTGGAAATCTCAATTGAAAAAAAAAAATACATTGTGAAATGGAATATATTTTCAATCTATTTTCGATTTATAAATAGGAAATAGGTCAAGTAATACAACCAAAATTTTGTTCTTTTAGTCTATCTATAAGAGGAGATCCTATGAAAAATGTAACCGATTCTTTCGTTTCCTTGGGTCACTGGCCATCTGCCGGGAGTTTCGGATTGAATACCGATATTTTAGCAACAAATCCAATAAATCTAAGTGTAGTGATTGGTGTATTGATCTTTTTTGGAAAGGGGGTGTGTGCGAGTTGTTTATTTCAAGAATAGACTGGATTCAACCAGCTGCACCGCTTTTCGGTATAACTAGTAAAGAAAGGTGCATGATCTCGCGAATTACTTCTGAATAAATGAATAAATTATAGAATCATATGGAAGAACTATAGCATTTCGTGATTCGTTGGTAAATATACTTTGATTCTCTAGCACCCAACAATGTGGAACTATTAACATGGTTAAAGCTAAACCGTTTGAAGTTCACCCACAGCAGGGTACTCTTTCTACCACTATGTTAATACGGAAACGGTTTTCCATTTACAAGGAATAGTTATAAATTTATCGATATATAACACTCATATCGATAAAAAGATTTGACACTTTTATTGGTATTGGGAAAAGGTTCATCCTTTTTTCTTTTTTTTATTACATTTTTGTTTAAATAAATGCCAAATGCTGAGATGATGACCTATTTATCAATATAAAATAATAAATTTATTTTTGATTTGAAAAAAAAACAACTTTGCTGACAATTACATATTTTTTGTTTGGTCAGAAGAGTCCTCCAAATATTCTATTCTGGCCTTGGATTATTGATTCATTTCCAATTGTGTTCGAATATGAACAAAGAGTAGAGGATAGGCTCATTACATCATTACATTCAAAAAAGATATGGCAATTAACCATAAAAAATTGAAGTAATTGAGCGTGAG